AATGAAATGCCTGATGAAAAGGGTTATCTTGATAGGATAAATCATGCAATCAAATGCTTTCATTATGCCTAATAGAATTAAACTATTTCTTAAGAATTCAAAATTCTCTATACATCATATATTAAAACATAACAATTATCCTAAAATTAAATTACCATAAATTCTTAAACCCAAATACAATTAGTATATTCATCTATCAGCATATATACACAAATTTCTTATCCTAGAAAGATAAGCTAAAAAAGCTAATGGGCTCATACCCCAACCATAAAGGTATTAATCCTTTTTTTTCTGATTTTTTCATTTAATCCCTCCAAAATTATATTTTCAATAATACTAATTGCAGGTACTCTGATTTCAATTAGATCTACTTCATGACCAGCCACATGAATTGGACTAGAAATTAATTTACTAGCCTTTATTCCATTATTAACTTCAAAGACAAATATTCTTTCCACAGAAGCATCAATAAAATACTTCATCATCCAAGCCCTAGCTTCATCCTTATTAATTACCATTCTAATCACAACTAACATTACTCATATAATTCTTAACTCAACAATACTCCAAGTATTAATATCATTGACGTTATTAATCAAAATAGGAGCAGCACCTTTTCATATATGATTCCCATCAGTAATAGAAGGATTAACATGAATTAACTGCCTCATTTTAATAACATGACAAAAAATTGCACCAATAATGATTTTATCATATTTCATAACACCATTATTACCCTTTTACATCATTATTATATCCTCAATTATAGTGGGTTCAATTGGTGGATTAAATCAAACATCAACACGAAAAATCATAGCATATTCATCAATCAATCACATTGGTTGACTACTATTAGCAATAGCAACATCAGAAGTAATCTGACAACATTATCTAACAATTTATTTTATTATTGTTATTGCATTATCAATCAGATTCATAAGTATATCAACCAACCATATCAATCAAATTATTCTCACAAATACAAAAGCAATAACAAAATTGATTATTACTATAAACCTACTCTCTCTTGGTGGATTACCACCCTTTCTTGGATTCCTACCTAAATGACTAGTAATCCAAATTTCTACCCAACAAGGTATTACAATTATAATCACCATAATGGTGATTATAACATTGGGTGCCCTATTCTATTATATTAACATGGGAATTTCATCATTCATATTAAATTTTAACCAAACAAAATGACAACCATATAATATCTTTCAATATACCTATATTATTGCAATAACATCGTCAATATCAATTCTATCATTACCCATCTACCCTCTACTATTTCTTAACTTCTAGAAAGTCTTAAGTTAAGTAAACTAGTAGCCTTCAAAGCTGAAAATAAAATCTCTTTTTAGGCTTTAGTAATTTCTACACCTTTAGAATTGCAGTCTAAAATCATACTTGAATATAAAGCCTTCCTTGATAAGAAGATTAACATCTATAATTAAATTTACAATTTAACGCCTATTAACTTCAGCCATCTTATCGCAACGATGATTATTCTCTACAAATCACAAAGACATTGGCACATTATATTTTATCTTCGGAGCCTGAGCAGGTATAGTAGGAACTTCTTTAAGAATTTTAATTCGTACAGAATTAGGACAACCTGGATCACTAATTGGTGATGACCAAATTTATAATGTAATCGTAACAGCACATGCATTTATTATAATTTTCTTTATAGTTATACCAATTATAATCGGAGGATTTGGTAACTGATTAGTCCCTTTAATATTAGGAGCACCTGATATAGCCTTTCCACGTATAAATAATATAAGATTCTGATTACTTCCTCCCTCTTTAATACTTCTATTATCAAGAAGAATAGTCGAGAATGGGGCAGGAACTGGTTGAACAGTATATCCCCCCCTATCGTCCGGAATTGCACATGCGGGAGCTTCTGTCGATCTAGCAATTTTTTCATTACACCTTGCAGGAATTTCCTCCATCTTAGGAGCCGTTAATTTTATTACTACAATAATCAATATACGTGCACCCGGTATATCATTAGATCAAACACCTTTATTTGTATGAGCAGTAGGCATTACTGCATTATTATTACTTCTATCTCTACCTGTCTTAGCAGGGGCCATTACAATACTTTTAACGGACCGAAATCTTAATACATCATTTTTTGATCCTGCAGGAGGAGGTGATCCTATTCTATATCAACATCTATTTTGATTCTTTGGACATCCAGAAGTTTACATTTTAATTCTCCCAGGATTCGGAATAATTTCTCATATCATCAGACAAGAAAGAGGAAAAAAAGAAGCCTTTGGTACATTAGGAATAATTTATGCAATATTAGCTATCGGTTTATTAGGTTTCGTAGTATGAGCACATCATATATTTACAGTTGGTATAGACGTTGATACACGAGCCTATTTTACATCAGCAACAATAATTATCGCTGTACCCACAGGAATTAAAATTTTCAGATGACTAGCCACACTACACGGCTCACAACTATCCTACCATCCATCACTCTTATGAGCATTAGGATTTGTATTTCTATTCACAATTGGAGGTTTAACTGGAATTGTATTAGCCAATTCATCAATTGATATTATCTTACATGACACCTATTATGTAGTAGCTCATTTTCATTATGTATTATCTATAGGAGCAGTATTTGCTATTATAGCAGGATTCATTCACTGATACCCCTTATTTACAGGATTAACAATAAATCTTAAATGATTAAAAATACAATTTACAGTAATATTTCTAGGTGTAAATTTAACATTCTTCCCACAACACTTCCTAGGACTAGCTGGAATACCACGACGATATTCTGACTATCCAGACGCTTATACTTCATGAAACATCATCTCCTCCCTAGGATCAACTACCTCACTAATTGGAATTATAATATTAATTTATATCATATGAGAAAGAATAATTACACAACGCCAATCAATTTTCCCCACAAACATAAATTCATCACTAGAATGATTACAAAATAACCCACCTACAGAACACTCCTACTCAGAATTACCAATTTTATTAAACAATTACTAATATGGCAGAAAAGTGCGATGAATTTAAGATTCATTAATAAAGATTATTCTTTTTTTAGTACCTATGGCCACATGATCAAATCTAAATCTACAAAATAGATGCTCCCCATTAATAGAACAACTAATTTTCTTCCACGATCACACACTTATTATTTTATTAATAATTACCATTTTGGTATTATATATTATAACAACTCTTACTATCAATAATTTAACTAATCGTTATCTCTTAGAAGGTCAATTAATTGAAATCATTTGAACAATTCTACCCGCAATTATTCTAATTTTCATTGCTTTACCATCTTTACGATTATTATACTTACTTGATGAATCAATAGAACCCTTAATTACACTAAAATCAATCGGTCATCAATGATACTGATCTTACGAATACATAGATTTTAAAAACTACATTGAATTTGACTCATATATAATTAACCCAGAAACATTAAATTCATTCCGACTATTAGATGTAGATAATCGAACTATATTACCAATAAATACACAAGTACGTATATTAATCACAGCAGCTGATGTTATTCACTCATGAACAGTCCCCTCCTTAGGAGTAAAAACTGATGCAACTCCTGGTCGATTAAATCAACTTAACTTTCTAATTAATCGACCAGGAGTTTTTTTTGGTCAATGCTCAGAAATTTGCGGAGCAAATCACAGTTTCATACCAATCGTAATCGAAAGTATTAATTTAAAAACTTTTATTTCTTGAATCACTAAACAATCATCAGATGACTGAAAGTAAGTAATGGTCTCTTAAACCAATTTATAGTAATTAACAATTACTTCTGATGAAGAATTTAGTTAAATCATAACATTAATATGTCATATTAAAATTATTATAAACATAATATTTCTTAATTCCACAAATAGCACCAATAAACTGATTATTATTATCAATCACATTTATTATACTATTCATACTAATAATAATAATAAACTATTTCACCACACAGCCAACAATTCATAACAATCCCAGTAATTCTAATTACATAATTAACTCATTAAACTGAAAATGATAACTAATTTATTCTCAACATTTGATCCAACATCCTCCCTACTCCACCTACCCCTTAATTGATTAAGAACATCTATCGGATTATTTATATTACCTATTATATTCTGACTAATACCTACACGATCTTCAATATTATGAAATATATTATTATCATATTTAAACAAAGAATTCAAAATATTATTAACTAACAATAAAAACTTAGGAAGAACATTTATATTTTTATCTTTACTTACATTTATCATATTCAACAACTTCATAGGATTATTTCCTTACATTTTTACAAGCAGTAGTCACCTCACCTTCACTCTTACATTCGCCATAATTATATGATTAACTTTCATATTATACGGATGAACTTCAAATACCCAACATATATTCGCCCACCTTGTCCCCCAAGGAACACCTCCTATTCTTATGCCATTCATAGTATGTATCGAAACAATTAGAAATGTTATCCGACCTATTACCTTATCAGTACGACTAGCTGCAAACATAATTGCAGGGCATCTTCTATTAACATTATTGGGCAATACAGGACCAATAATACTCAATTCCATATTTTTAATACAAATTCTTATTACAACACAAATTATACTACTCTTATTAGAAACAGCCGTATCCCTAATTCAATCATATGTATTTGCTGTATTAACCACTCTCTATTCTAGAGAAGTAAATTAATGAATACACATTCAAACCACCCATATCATTTAGTAAACATTAGCCCATGACCTATTACAGGAGCCATCGGAGCACTAACATTAGCATCAGGACTAATTAATATATTTCATCAATTCAATTACTCCATCTTAATATTAGGATTAACAATTACAGCTCTTACTATATTTCAATGATGACGAGATATTACACGAGAAGGTACATATCAAGGACTACATACCTATGTAGTTAATATAGGATTACGATGAGGAATAATTCTATTCATCATTTCAGAAATCTTTTTCTTTATCTCCTTCTTTTGAGCATTTTTTCATAGAAGCTTAGCACCTACCATTGAATTAGGTACAATTTGACCTCCAGCTGGCATTACACCCTTCAATCCTTTACAAATTCCCCTTTTAAATACAGCCATCCTATTAGCATCAGGAGTTACTGTTACATGAGCCCACCACAGATTATTAAAAAATAATTTCACCCAAACAACACAAGCACTATTATTAACCATTATTCTAGGACTATATTTCACTGCCCTGCAAGCATACGAATATAATGAAGCACCATTCACAATTGCAGACTCAACATACGGGTCCACCTTCTTTATGGCCACCGGTTTCCACGGATTACATGTTATTATCGGAACTACATTTCTCATAATTTGTTTACTTCGACACACACTTTTCCATTTCTCGATAAATCACCATTTTGGATTCGAAGCTGCAGCCTGATATTGACATTTCGTAGATGTAGTCTGATTATTCCTTTACATTTCAATTTACTGATGAGGTAGATATCTATTTAGTATAAATAAGTACATTTGACTTCCAATTAAATAGTTTAAACCATTAAAATAGATAATCCTATTCATATTAATAATAATAATTATCATTATAACATTAACAATTATCTTAATAATATCATCAATATTTTTAGCAAAAAAAACCATCACCGACCGAGAAAAATCATCCCCTTTTGAATGTGGATTTGATCCTAAAAGATCTTCTCGATTACCATTCTCTCTACGATTTTTCCTAATCGCCGTCATCTTTCTAATTTTCGACGTAGAAATTGCACTAATTATACCTATCATTATTACAATAAATTACTCCAATCCAACATCATGATTGTTAACAATAACCTTTTTCATAATAATTCTACTATTAGGATTATATCATGAATGATATCAAGGAGCTCTTGATTGAGCCAAATAATAGGATTATAGTTAATTATAACATTTGAATTGCACTCAAAAAGTATTGATTAAATCAATTAATCTTAAAATAAGAAGCATTTCATGCATTCAATTTCGACTTGAAAGAAGGTTAATACAATCCTTATTTATAAATAATAAATATTATCTGCATAATGAAAATATACCGTTTTCAATAAACTATATAAATTAAAAGAAGTATTAACGGAATCAAACCGCTAAAAGAATAAGTTAGCAGCCCATCTTCAATCACTTTACTTCCTTAATTGGAAATCATATTCAATGATATTATTAACAATAATATACCTCTATTTTGGTTTCAATTAATATCCAAGAGTCATAAACCTCCTTAATATCTTCAATATTATGCTCTTCAATTAAGCTACTTGAATATACAATCATATACAAAATAAAAAATCATAAAATAAACCCCAATAAATACAGTTTAAATACATTATTCTGAATTTCCTGATTCAAATTTCTTAAATTTATTATAAACTTAAATAAACCCTGACCTCCAACTTCCTCTCTTCACCCATGATCATTTTCCCGAAATATCTTAAATCCACCATATAAAGGAATATAAATTAATATATAAGTAGAAACAAAAGGTATAAATCATATACTACCTAAAAATGAAACAACATATTGATTATTATAAGTTATTCTACCATAATAATTAAAATTACATAATTCGAAACCTAATCAACCTCCCATAAATCTAATAATAATAGTTAACATTTTCAACCCATAATCCATACAAATTAAACTAGGAGTTATTAACATCAATCAGGATATTAATGAACCACCCACTACAGACATAACCATTAATATAAGTATAGGAAAAATAAACCTATAATTTTCATCCCCCAAACAATGTAAAGATCTAAAATTAAATTCACAAACTATTACATAATAAATCAAACGAAATGTATAACAAACAGTCAACCCTACAGAAAGAAAAAACATAATAAAAATTAATAAATTATAATTTCCCATTAATCTTAACTCCAAAATTAAATCCCTAGAATAATATCCAGACAAAAAAGGCATTCCACATAATGCTAAATTAGAAGTTATAAAACATAATGAAACTAAAGGCATTTGATTAACAATACCTCCTATTACACGAATATCCTGACAATCTCAAACACCATGAATAATTACACCCGCACACAAAAATAACAATGCTTTAAATAAAGCATGCATTAACAAATGAAAAAAAGCTAAATCATAATACCCCAATCCAATCGTAGACATCATTAATCCCAATTGACTCAAAGTAGATAAAGCAATAATCTTTTTCAAATCATATTCAAAATTAGCCCCAATACCAGCCATGAATATAGTCAAACACCCAATAAAAAGTAAATATTTTCTTAAATTATAATACATAACCAAATCCCCAAATCGAATTAGTAAATATACCCCAGCCGTAACCAAAGTTGAAGAATGAACTAAAGCAGATACAGGAGTAGGAGCTGCTATTGCAGCAGGTAATCAAGATGAAAAAGGAATCTGAGCGCTCCTAGTAAAAGCCGCAATAACAATTATAACAACAACATAATTTAACACCAAAGAACAACCCAAATTATATTCACCTCAAGTTTTTAAATAAATAAAATTTCAACTACCATAACACAAAATTCAAGCAATAGATATTAACAATAAAACATCACCAATACGATTAGATAATGCAGTTAACATACCAGCATTATAACTCCTATTATTTTGATAATAAATAACTAAACAATAAGAAACTAACCCTAACCCATCCCAACCCAACAAAATTCTAATTAAATTAGGACTAATAATTATAAATACCATAGATAAAACAAATATCAAGACCAATACAATAAACCGTACCAAATTTATATCCCCTATTATATAACTATCACTATAATATACAACTAAAGAAGAAATAAACAATACAAATCCCATAAATAATAAAGACTTAAAATCCAACAAAATAACCATCAAATAAGAGAAAGAATTTAAAGAAATCAAATTTCAATCCAAAAATAAAGTATAATTTTTAACACAACAATATCCACCAACAACTAAACAACAAAAAGATACAATCATTATCAAAAAAAAAAATAACTTACAAATTTCATCTTTCCAATTTATATAATAAATAATCTAATATAACTTAATTATTCCTCTGATATCACAAACCAACGTTCTAAATAAACTAATTAAATATACAAATAATCCTTTATACAATAATAATTCTCAACTAACAATACAAAGAAAAATCAAACCTTCATTAAAAAAGAAAATAATACCTTAACTCCAAATTTTCAATTAATACAATTAATATATTTTATATATCCCTTTGATTCTATAATCAACGTTATAAATTAAACTAATTAAACAAATACATATAAAAAATAAATCCCCACGAACAATTAAAAAATTTAAAGGAAATCAATGTAAAAATAACAATAAATATTCACAAACACTAACATTTATACATGAATAAATACCAGAATATATCCTACCATGCTGACTATAAGAATACAAAAATAAACTATACGCCGCACCAAAAAAAGATATTAAAGAAATCAACATAAAAGATAACACATTTCAAGATAATACTCTATTAATTAATATAATTTCCGCCAATAAATTAAGAGAAGGCGGAGCTGCTATATTAGAAGAACACAATAAAAATCATCATAAAGATAAACTAGGTATAATGACCATTAAACCTTTATTAATTAATAAGCTTCGACTACCAATACGCTCATAAACAATATTTGAAATACAAAATAAACCAGAAGAACACAATCCATGAGCAATCATCATCAAATAAGAACCACCAACACCCACTATATTATATACTATGATCCCTCTCAAAACTATACCCATATGAGCAACAGAAGAGTATGCAATCATTGACTTCAAGTCAACCTGACGCAAACAAACTAAACCAATCAATACCCCCCCTACTAATCTTACACCAATTCAAATAAATCTATAAGATACACAACATAACAACATAATATTCAATAAACGAATCAACCCATAACCTCCCAATTTCAAAAGCACCCCCGCTAAAATCATAGAACCAGAAATAGGAGCCTCAACGTGAGCCCTAGGAAGCCATAAATGAACCAAAAATATTGGTATTTTAACCAAAAAAGCAAAAATTAAACATAAATATATAAATACATTAAATTCCTTGTATTCATAAAACACACAAAAATTTAAAGAACCTAAATTATTATTTAATAATAAAAGACCAACTAACAATGGTAAAGAAGCAAACAACGTATAAAATAACAAATAAATACCAGCACGAATCCGTTCAGGTTGATATCCTCAACCTAAAATTAATATCAAAGTAGGAATTAATCTACCCTCAAAAAAAATATAAAAAGATAATATTCTTATACTCAAAAACGCACAAATTAACATTAACAATAATAATATAACAAAAACCATAAATAAATTATAATAACACTTACCATTATATACTAACCCTCTAGCCATAATTATTAAACCACAAATTCAAAATCTCAATATTACTAATCCATAAGAAAGTAAATCATAACCAAATATATAACTTATATTCTCATAACACATTCCCATATTAATACATAATATAAAAAAAAAACCTATAATAGAAATTACTAATTGAACCAACCACCAAGAAACAACATTTAAAAAACAAACTGGGATCACAAAAATTACACCCAAAATAAATATTAACATCGCAATATTACAAAAGACTGAAAAAAATCATTACCATAACACCGTACTATACTTACTAAAATTCCTAACCCTAAAGCACCCTCACAAACAGAAAACACTAAATAAATTATAGAAAAATATATTCCACACTCATATAAACCTAATCAATGAATAAATAAAGAAAAAGTAAAAATTACTATATATTCAAGACTCAACAAAACTATTAATAAATGTTTTCGCTTAGAACAAAAAACCCACATACCCGAAAAATACATACCTGTTAATAACAAAACAACCACTACTATATACATTAGTAAGTTTTAATAGTTTAAAAATAAAACATTGGTCTTGTAAACCAAAATTAAGTGTTCTTTTAAAACTTCAGAGAAAAGAATATCTCATCATTAATCCCCAAAATTAATATTTTAAATTTAAACTACTCTCTGATATTACTATAACAATCACAATAAGAATTATTCTATCCTTAAACATCATATTCACAATCACAACACACCCTTTAGCAAGAACTATCCTAATTATTATACAAACACTACTAATCTGCACAATAACAGGACTATTATCCTATTCCTTTTGATTTTCTTATATTCTATTCATAATCTTCCTAGGAGGAATACTAGTTTTATTTATTTATATCACCAGACTAGCCTCAAATGAAATATTTAATATCCCAACTAAAACCATATTAATGACTATAACATCATCAACTATTACTTTAATTTTAATAACAAATATCAATATTATAAATTACACCAATCATAAAAATGATATCCTACATAATACCTCAATCTCTTATTTATCATCAGAATTACCAATAAATATAATCCAATTATATAATATACCCACTAGAATTTTAACTATTATTACTATTATTTATCTCCTAATCACCTTAATTATTATAGTTAAAATTACACAAATCCAAGAAGGACCACTTCGACAATCATTAAATTAATGAATAAACCATTACGTACAACTCACCCAATAGTAAAAATTATAAATAACGCCTTAATTGATCTACCAGCACCCATCAATATTTCATTATGATGAAATTTTGGTTCCCTATTAGGGCTATGCCTAATAATGCAAATTTTAACAGGACTATTTTTAGCAATACATTACACAACAAATATTGATTTAGCATTCAATAGAGTAAATCACATTTATCGAGACGTAAATTTTGGATGGCTTCTACGAAGCTTACACGCCAACGGTGCATCTTTCTTTTTCATCTGCTTATATCTACACGTAGGACGTGGAATATATTATAGATCATACAATTTAAAATACACTTGAACAATTGGAGTACTAATTCTATTCATAGTTATAGCTACCGCTTTCATGGGTTACGTATTACCCTGAGGTCAAATATCATTCTGAGGAGCAACAGTCATTACAAATCTATTATCAGCTGTCCCTTACCTAGGGACAGATTTAGTTCAATGAGTATGAGGAGGATTCGCAGTGGATAATGCAACACTCACACGATTTTTCACTCTACATTTTATATTACCATTTATTATCAGAGCTCTCGTGATAATTCATTTACTATTCTTACACCAAACAGGATCTAATAACCCCTTAGGAATTAATAGAAACACTGACAAAATTCCATTTCACCCATACTTTTCTATCAAAGATATTGTTGGCATATTAATTATATTAAGATTATTATCAATACTAAGATTAATTAACCCATATTTATTAGGCGATCCAGATAATTTTACACCAGCAAATCCCTTAGTAACTCCCACTCACATTCAACCAGAATGATATTTTCTATTTGCATATGCAATTTTACGGTCAATTCCTAATAAATTAGGAGGAGTTTTGGCCCTAGTATTATCAATTGCCATCCTATTTATTATACCATTTATAAATAATAATAAATTTCGAAGCATACAATTTTATCCAATAAATCAAATTATATTTTGATCATTTCTATCTATCACAATCCTCTTAACATGAATCGGAGCACGGCCAGTAGAAGAACCTTATATTATAACAGGACAAATTTTAACCATTTTATATTTCAGATATTACATCTTAAATCCTTTATTATTCCACATATGAGATAAATTAACCAAATAAATAATCAAGTTAATAAGCTTATAAGCATTTGTTTTGAAAACAAAAGATAGAACTTAATAATTCTATTAACTTTCTTAATTAATTTAACAAGAACCATACCTCTACCTTCATCCCCCTACCAATTTTTTAATTAAACATTAATTCCTTAAACTTCCGAAAAAGTCTCAATAATTACACATTTCAAACAGCTCAAACAATCCAAAAAAAATATAAAAAATAATTTAATGAAACAGGTAAATATCTCCTTCAAGCCAAATACATCAACTTATCATAACGAAACCGAGGTAAAGTACCACGCACCCAAATAATAATATAAGAAATAAATACAAAACCAAAATAAAAATACAAAGAAAATAAATCACCTCCAAAAAAAATTACCATAGATAACATACCCATAAATAAAATTCTAGAATATTCCGCCATAAAAATCAAAGCAAATCCACCTCTTCTATATTCAACATTAAACCCAGAAACCAATTCAGATTCCCCTTCAGAAAAATCAAAAGGAGTTCGATTCATCTCAGCTAAACAAGAAGAAATTCAACAAAAAAATAAAGGAACACCCAAAAAAATAAATCAAACATACTCCTGATAAATCAAAAATAAATTCAACCCAAATCCACCCACCATCACAATAAAGCTTACTAAAATTAATGATAACGCAACTTCATAAGAAATAGTCTGTGCCACAGCACGCAATCCACCCAATAAAGCATAATTAGAATTAGATGATCAACCAGCTAACATTATAGAATAAACAGATATTCCAGCAACACAAAAAAAAAACAACAACGCCAAATCAAAAGAAACCAATTCACATCCCAAAGGATAAATTATTCAAACCAACAAAGATAAAAATAAACTCATAATAGGACAAAAAAAATATATTAAATAATTGGAAACTAAAGGATTATTTTGCTCCCTGCAAAATAATTTAATTGCATCAGCAAAAGGCTGAGGAAATCCAAATATACCAACCTTATTAGGACCCTTCCGAATTTGAATATATCCTAACACTTTACGCTCTAACAAAGTTAAAAAAGCAACACCTACCAAAACAACAATTAACAAAACAAACATCATCAAAATTCTCAAAACCCAACTCAACAATATTGCCTATAATATAAAACATTATATTAATGAATTCTAAATTCATCGCACTTTTCTGCCAAAACAACAAAATCATTCAAATAAAACAAATTATTTAATATATTAGGTCCTTTCGTACTACAATATATTTATATAAATAAAGATAGAAACCAACCTGGCTCACACCGGTTTGAACTCAGATCATGTAAGAATTTAATGGTCGAACAGACCAATATTATTAGCGACTACACCAACATATATCCTTAATCCAACATCGAGGTCGCAATCTTCATTATCGATAAGAACTCTCCAACAAAATTACGCTGTTATCCCTAAGGTATCTTAATCTTAATTCCATAATACAGGATTATATATCCATCAATCAAAGTTAATTATTAAGAAGTTAAAATATTCTCATATCACCCCAATAAAATAATTATTATTCATAAAATAACAAAACAACTAAAAATTACTCCATAATAATAATTATCAAGATCTATAGGGTCTTCTCGTCCCTTAATAACATTTGAGCCTTTTAACTCAAAAGTAAAATTCAAATTAATAATAAAGAGACAGTTATTATTTCATCAAACCATTCATTCCAGCCCTCAATTAAAAGACTAATGATTATGCTACCTTTGCACGGTCAAAATACCGCGGCCCTTCATATTTCAGTGGGCAGGCCCGACTTTATATCTATACAAAAAGACATGTTTTTGATAAACAGGTGAACAATACAATTTGCCTAATTCCTTCTTACTAATTATATAAATATAACCAAATACAAATAAACATTTACTAATTCAATCATTATTACTATAAACAATATTAATAATTTATGCATCCCTATAAAACATTAACAACTAAATACAAATTACTAAATCAATAATTATAACACACTCCAATATAATAGCTAATTTAAAGCCCACATAACATTTTTTTATATATATAACATATAACTATACATCCCAAGCTTATCCCCAAGACACTTTATATTAACTCAACTCACCAACACAAAAAAACCAAATATAATTAATATATAAATTAAATTTAATTCTAAGGAAACCAGATATCTCAAAAATCGAATAACATTTCATTACCATTTAATTATTATTAATAACTATAAAACGTCAACTAACACAATTAAATAAATCTTATTGATTCGGGAACTCAAAATAAATTAAAAAAACTCAATTAACCCTGATACAAAAGGTACAATTATATTCCTTCACAATAAAACAAAAATCCTTCAAACAATCCAACACCGTACTAATAAACTATAATTCTCAAATAAAATTCATTAAAAACTACTAAAAACACACATTTAACATATTACTTAAATTACACAAGTATAATAATTTATAATTACAAAAATCAAAATATATGAATTGCACAAAACCTTCTCAATGTAAATGAGACACTCTCTCTCAAGCTCTATTTTGCACTTCTAGATACACCTTCCGGTACATCTACTATGTTACGACTTATCTCATCTTAATAACGAGAGCGACGGGCGATATGTACACATTTTAGAGCTCAAATCAATCAAAAAATTAAAATAAATTTACAATCAAGTCCACCTTCAAATTAACTCAAAATAATTATCCATCATAATTAATATTATTGTAATCCATCATCACTTAATCATAAGCTGCACCTTGACCTGACATATAATTTAATACAAAATTAAGAAAATTATTCTCAAAAAATAATCTTACGACGGCGGTATACATACTACAACAAGATCAAGTATATCCATTCGTGTATCATCAATTACGAGACAGATTCCCCTGAAAAGACTAAAACACCGCCAAATTCTTTGAGTTTCAAGACCAACTATTACTACCCCAGCCTTAATCCTTACATTAAAAATAATAGGGTATCTAATCCTAGTTTCACATTTAAATTTCAAAGCTTCATAATATATCAATCAATTAATCCCAACAAAAAAATATTTCACCATTTCAATATTCATCCTCCCCCAATTCAATTTATCTATTAACCTTTTACCAAAAATATATACTTACATTTCACGTCTAACCGCGGCAGCTGGCACGCATTTAACCAATATTAACAAAATTACCGTATCCAAATACAATTGATTGTACAATAATACTTACTACAATTAATTACACATCAAGTAATTCTATTATATATAAATTATTCTATCAGCATACAATAAAGCAAGAATAAAACTTTTTATTTTATTAATTAAACAAAGCATATATAATGGGTCCTGTTCTCCATCGACGAACTCTACCATACCGAGTCCACTTTCCCCACCCATCATCCCGTCGACCCAATCAATGATTATTTAACAAATTAAATAACCATGCTAACAATAAATATCATATATACTATATTAAATTACATATCTAATTTTTTTCCTTTTTTTTTTATTTATTAAAAAGGAAAAAAATTACAATTAATTGCATAAGAATATAATCCTTACTAATAACTAACATTTTATTTCAATAAATCTTGCCAACCAAACAATTTTAACTGAATTTATAATTAAGCTATTTTGGTTAAAGATTAATTTTCTTATCAATTTATAAATAATATCTTATAAATATATAATCATTTATTTAATATAGCTGTATATTAATAAGATAACACTATATATTAATAGTATTTATTATATTAATTATTTTTTTTTTTAGACATATAGGACTATATATTCAGGTGTATTTGTATTAATTTAAATTTATTATTAATATATAAATACTCATAATAGGATATTAATATGCTGTAAAATATTTATTAATATAGAAATATATTATATATATATATTATATTATAAATATTAATAATTCCAACACTTATACTCAACAAATCATATTTCATAACCCCAACTTCAGGACCATTACTAAAATAATTTACATTAAATAAAGCACTGTAAATCTCATTTT